AGGGTAGAGTTCCCCTACAAACAATTCGCGCTAAAATTGATCATTGTTCCTATACAATTCGAACTATTTATGGAGTATTAGGTATAAAAATTTGGATATTTGTAGACGAGGAATAATCAACCTTGTCTTCCCATTCTGTCCAGTGATAAAACAAAAAATGACAAACTCTTTCATTCTTTTTTCGTTAAAAATAAAAAAATGAACAATTCTAAAAGGTTAAATAAAAATTCGATTGATCATTTGGTATAATTGCTATGCTTAGTGTGTGACTCGTTAGTTTTTTCTTTATAGTTTCAAGTTGGGATTAAAAAAAAAAATAAACTGACCCCTGCTATAAACTTTGTAATTATATAAAATAAACTAATAACCAACTTATTGCTTCGTATTGTCGAGATCCCAAGAAACAGTCACTATATGAATGAGTGGATCTATCATATGGTTGTAGCAACTGAAATTCTTTCAACAAAAAATAGATCTGATTATGGGTTGTAAAGCAAAAAAAAATAAAGGGATGTGGATAAATGGAAGGATGATAGAAAGAAAGAACAAAAATATCAATGATATATGATTCCAATATGTATGGTCTATGAATCACGTCATAAAAGGCAGTGTGATAAAGCATCAATACTGAATAATCAATACTGATAAGATAATTATAAATATAAGAATTAAAAAATGAAATAATTTAAAATAGAATAAAATAATAAAGAGCCTTCAGGTTAATAAAAACTGAGGAAATTGACTTGGGAACGAATTTTGTTGGAAGCTCCATTGCAAAGTTCGGACCTAACCATTAATGGAGAAGCTATGGGAACGACAGAACCTGTGACTGCATAGGCTTCTATTGAAAACGAATCCTAATAATTCATTGGGTGGGATGGCGGAACGGACCAAGAAAAAATTGATTTATTCTGAAAGGTTATGAATTGAACCTTCGAATGAAACAGGAAAGAGTAAATATTCGCCCGCGAAACCTCTATTTATTGGATTACAATCTTTTGTCGTAATTCGATAGAGGTAAAAAAAATAAGGAAAGGATTCCTTATGTTTAAAAAAAAAAAAAGAGAAACATTACATTATCTATAAAGATACATAAATCTACACACACGTCTAGCTGTATTGTATATCTTGTATCTACATCTTCCTTCTTATGTAGGAAATTAAATATCAATAAAAGCCATTACTTGGTGTATTATCTATTAATGTGTACCTATTAATGTGTATCTATAATATTATTTTATTGAATTTGAATCCTTTCATTCGCGAGGAGCTGGATGAGAAGAAACTCTCATGTCCAGTTCTGCAGTAGAGATGGAATTAAGAAACAACCATCGACTATAACCCCAAAAGAACCAGATTTCGTAAACAGCATAGAGGAAGAATGAAAGGAATATCTTGTCGAGGCAATCATATTTGTTTCGGCAGATACGCTCTTCAGGCACTTGAACCTACTTGGATTACAGCTAGACAAATAGAAGCAGGGCGAAGAGCAATGACACGATATGCGCGTCGTGGTGGAAAAATATGGGTACGTATATTTCCCGACAAACCTGTTACAGTAAGACCCGCGGAAACACGTATGGGTTCGGGGAAGGGATCCCCTGAATATTGGGTATCCGTTGTTAAACGGGGTCGAATACTTTATGAAATGGGTGGAGTATCAGAAACTGTAGCTAGAGCAGCTATCTCAATAGCTGCGCGCAAAATGCCTATACGAACTCAATTTCTTATTTCAGGATAGAGATGTAGAACTAAACAAAAAGGGGTATTGGGGATGAAAAAACAACCGCAGGTTTATTTATTTCTGGACGGACAATATTTATTTATTTATTTTTTCTTTCATACTTTTGCATTGAAATAACAGATTGAAATAAAAATGATATGATTCAACCTCAGACCCTTTTGAATGTAGCGGATAACAGCGGAGCTCGAAAATTGATGTGTATTCGAATCATAGGAGCTGGTAATCACCGATATGCTCATATTGGTGATGTTATTGTTGCTGTAATCAAAGAAGCAGTTCCCAATATGCCTCTAGAAAGATCAGAAGTAATTAGAGCTGTAATTGTACGTACATGTAAAGAACTCAAACGTGAAAACGGTATGATAATACGATATGACGACAATGCTGCAGTTGTCATTGATCAAGAAGGAAATCCAAAAGGAACTCGAGTTTTTGGTGCGATCGCTCGAGAATTGAGACAGTTAAATTTTACTAAAATAGTTTCATTAGCTCCCGAAGTATTATAAATAGTAGTAGATGAGACTATGATATAGTAGGGTATCTGAAATAGATCAAATAGATCAAATTAGTAGATTGTGTCTCACGTATATACTTTATAATAAAAAAAAAAGGAAACATGTTGATTATATCAAAATTAGGAGGAACCTATAATTCTAGTTCGTCATGGGTAGGGACACTATTGCCGATCTAATAACTTCTATAAGAAATGCTGACACGGATAAAAAAGGAAGGGTTCGAATAGCATCTACAAATATCACCGAAAACATTGTTAAAATACTTCTACGAGAAGGTTTTATTGAAAACGTTCGGAAACATCAGGAGAGTAACAAATATTTCTTGGTTTCAACTCTGCGACATAGAAAAACCAGAAAAGGAATATATAAAACTAGAACCGTTTTAAAGCGTATCAGCCGGCCCGGCTTACGAATTTATTCCAACTATCAACGAATTCCTAAGATTTTAGGTGGAATGGGAATTGTAATTCTTTCTACTTCTCGAGGTATAATAACAGATCGAGAAGCTCGACTAGAAAGAATTGGAGGAGAAATTTTGTGTTATATATGGTAATCTTCCACCTCTGGTATCCGAATTTGATCTCTAACTTCCTATTTGTAAAATAGAGAGGAAAAGTGAGTTATATAACTCTTCCTCCATTAGTTGATACTTCAAGGAGGTTACCTGGAATGAAAGAACAAAAATTGATTCATGAGGGTTTAATTACTGAATCACTTCCCAACGGTATGTTCCGGGTCCGTTTAGATAATGAAGATCTAATTCTAGGATATGTTTCAGGGAGGATCCGCCGCAGTTTTATACGGATACTACCGGGAGATAGAGTAAAAATTGAAGTAAGTCGTTATGATTCAGCCAGGGGACGTATAATTTATCGACTTCGCAACAAAGATTCGAACGATTAGGTTATTTTTTTAACCATGGGTATACAATTCGAAGTTAAAAAAAAATTCAAGAGACTTATTCTCTTCCAAGGAGTGGATTCAGAATTAAGGTAAGGAATAAAAAATATGAAAATAAGGGCTTCCATTCGTAAAATTTGTGAAAAATGTCGACTGATTCGCAGGCGTGGACGAATTATAGTGATTTGTTCCAATCCGAAACATAAACAGAGACAAGGATAATTCTTCTAAAAAAGAACTTTACTTTCCAAAATAAAAAAAATATGTAAAAATAAGGTAAAGGATCTGTTTTAACATGAAATGGATATCTCCGTATCTTTTCTTTTTGTATATTTCTGACTCATAAATATGAGATGATAAAATATGACAAAAGCTATACCAAGAATTGGTTCACGTAGGAATGGGCGTATTGGTTCACGTAAGAATGGACGTAGAATACCAAAAGGCGTTATTCATGTTCAAGCGAGTTTCAACAATACTATTATAACTGTTACAGATATACGAGGTCGGGTAGTTTCTTGGGCCTCCGCCGGTACTTCTGGATTCAAAGGCACAAGAAGAGGAACACCTTATGCTGCTCAAGCCACAGCGGTAAATGCTATTCGTACAGTGGTTGATCAGGGTATGCAACGAGCAGAAGTTATGATAAAGGGTCCTGGTCTCGGAAGAGATGCAGCATTACGAGCCATTCGTAGAAGTGGTATATTATTAAGCTTCGTACGTGATGTAACACCTATGCCACATAATGGATGTCGACCTCCTAAAAAAAGACGTGTGTAGAAATAAGAATTAAACCGATTTCAAGAGAAATAAATGATCAAATAATAATACTAGTCTAGTATAGTATAGTATGGTTCGAGAGGAAGTAGCAGGATCCACTCGAACACTACAGTGGAAGTGTGTTGAATCAAGAGTAGACAGTAAGCGTCTTTATTATGGTCGTTTCATTCTGTCACCACTTATGAAAGGTCAAGCTGATACCATCGGTATTGCCATGCGAAGGGCCTTACTTGGAGAAATAGAAGGAACATGTATCACACGTGCAAAATCTAAGAAGGTGCCACATGAATATTCTACGATAGTAGGTATTGAGGAATCAGTACATGAAATCTTACAAAATTTGAAAGAAATTGTATTGAGAAGTAATCTCTATGGAGTTAGAGACGCGTCAATTTGCGTAAGGGGTCCTAGATACGTAACCGCTCAAGATATCATCTCACCACCTTCCGTAGAAATAGTTGACACGACACAACATATAGCTAACCTGACGGAACCAATTGATTTGTGTATTGGATTACAAATCAAGAGAGATCGCGGATATCGTATGGAACCCATAAATGACTCTCAAGATGGAAGTTACCCTATAGATGCTGTATTCATGCCTGTTCGAAATGCGAATCATAGTATTCATTCTTATGGGAATGGGAATGAAAAACAAGAGATACTTTTTCTAGAAATATGGACAAATGGAAGTTTAACTCCTAAGGAAGCACTTTATGAGGCTTCTCGTAATTTGATTGATTTATTTATTCCTTTTCTATATGCGGAGGAAGAGGACATTAATTTCGAAGAAAATAAAAACAGGTTTACTCTACCCTTTTTAACCTTTCAAGATAGATTAACTAATCTAAAGAAAAACAAAAAAGGAATTCCATTGAATTGTATTTTTATTGACCAATTAGAATTGCCTTCCAGGACCTATAATTGTCTCAAAAGGTCCAATATACATACATTATTGGACCTTTTGAGTAACAGTCAAGAAGATCTTATGAGAATTGAATATTTTCGCATGGAAGATGTAAAACAAATATTGGACACTCTACAGAAGAATTTCGCAATTG